AAACTTGAGATAATGGGTGTAATCCGAAAAAGGATTCATAAGTTGTTGTTAAAGGAGTTGAAGTTACCAAATTCTGAGGAGTAGGTATCAATTTATGCCTAATTGCTCCGCCTATAGTTCCCTTAACTACATTTTCTAAACGAGCCAGAGCCAAACCGAGCTGGTCTTGTAAAAGATCCGCTACAGAGCGAATACGTTTATTTTTCAAATGATTCATATCATCAAGTGTACCCATGCCAAATTTCATCCCAATCAAATGATCGGCAGCTGCTAATATATCTCGTGGTAACAAAAATATATTGTTCTGAGGTATATTAAGATTAAGTCTCCAGTTAATATTTCGGCGACCAATCCTTCCTAATTCACACCTTTGGTGAAAGAATTTTTTTTGTAATTCCTTACATAAGGATTCATAAAAAATTGGATCCCCACCTACACAAGAAAATTGTTGATAAAACTCCAAAATAGCATTTTCTTTTGACCCAATTTTTTTTTTTTCCTTATCGGTCAAGAAAGATAAGAAAATTTCAGGGTAGCAAACATTCTCTAAAATTTCTCTTAGATTCGAACCCATAGCTGATGATAGAACTAGAATAGATATTTTCTGTTTCCTACTCACACGAGCCCATATTCTTGCTTTTTTATCAATCTCTAATTCTAACCTGCCTCCCCAATCTGATATTATGGTGCCGGTATAGACCGAAATCCCGTTATGATCCAATTCTGACTGGTAATAGATACCAGGACTTTGCAATATTTGATTGATAACAATTCTGTATATTCCGTTTACTATAGAAGTTCCAAGGGAATTCATTAAAGGAATGTTTCCAATAAAGACTCTTTGTTCTTGCATATTCCTACTGGTTTTCCAAATTAATCCCGCGGATACATATAATTCAGAAGAATATGTAAGTGATTCATAGACAGCATCTCGTTCTTTTATCAGAGGTTCTACCAATTGATATGTTTCCACAAATAATTGAAATTCAATTTCGTGATCTATATCTTCAACTTTTGGAAATTTAGAAAGTTCTTCTATTAACCCCTGATCAATAAACCGATAAAACCCTTCAAATTGTATCTGATTTAATCCGGGTATTGTAGATGTTCCCTCTTTTCCATCCCCGAGCATCTTTTTTGAATTTCCCATTTATCCGTTTATTGAAAAAATACCATCCCATCTCTCATTCTTCACCGAATCATATCCATAGAATTCGATCTAGCAATAATGGAATTTCTATTCTGTTTACTGAATCACATTAAATTTTATCCAACTCCAAGATATATGGAATGTATGAAATACGTATGAACGGAGACTAGATTCAATTGGAATTTTTTTATAATTATAAAAAATAGATCCAAATGGAACAGAATTGAGAAATACCACTGGAACTTAATAGAGTTTTGTAAAGACTAGAAAAAAAAGCAATTTCATTTTCACCTATGATATTACATATTCGATTGCATACCATTAAATAAAAAATGTATTCATGCTTGGATCTGTTCGAGCAGATAAATATATAATAAATAGAAAACTTTTTTTTTACCACTTTACTTTTTCATGTATTTGTATTTCATTGTTCAAAAAAATATTTGCAGAAAAAAGTTTTACCTAATTTTGAATAGAGTATCATTGAATTGAAGTAGGTAAGAAAACTTGTGTTTTTTTAGTTATTAATTTTATTATTATTAAAATAAAAAAGAATGCACAGATAAGATATATACGTCTCTTTTTCTTCTTGTATTGGGGTACAGTTCTATATTGGGACAGCACATGCTGTGCTCTATCAAAAATTAAACTTTCTCTTCAATGTATTCAATGAAAAATTGAAATACAAAAATTTACTGAGAATTACTCCTCAAAAGCATCCCTAGAGAGATAAAATACCCCATTATAGAACTATAGCTCTATAACACAACGTAATGTATGTTCTGATTCTGGGGTTTACATATACTCAGAATTACTGTTATAATTGAAATTGAAGAAGATTTATTTTTATTTTTAATTGAAAAAAACTCAATATAGATTGGTTATAAATACATTTCTAATGATTTGCTTTTATTATTAGAAATAAAAAAATATCGATTTTAATTCAAAAATAGTCATGAATTTACAGTCATATAGTTAATGGTTCGGATTTATACTGGATTATTCTATATTTTGTGACTGAAAAACTATATATTTTTTTCGGAGTTGAAAAAGAAAAGATAAAATTTGAATCTAGTTTCTATCGTTTTGGCGGCATGGCCGAGTGGTAAGGCGGGGGACTGCAAATCCTTTTTCCCCAGTTCAAATCCGGGTGCCGCCTCAACAACAGACTTGAAATCCCCTATTATAATATTATAAGAAACGTAGGAAAAGACTCTTGATACTTTCTTTATCGTGATTCTAAGTCCCTGGCTCTCGAGGTTCCTTTCTCTAACCTAAAGTTTTGCCTGTCAGATTCAAGGAAAACTTAAAGTAGTGGGGGGAAATCCGTAAATCTTTACTTTCCACTACTAAAATTAGTTCCACTTACTGAGTCTTCAATTAGATTGGGTAGCCAGAGGGGGAATTAAATTAATAGTTTTGAAAAGGACCTAAGATACTTTGGATACAGACTAATGAAAGTCTCGGAATGCTCAGACATTCAATCAATATTAGATTAGATTAATAATTGCCTTTTTTTTTACTTCCAAAAAGAAAAAAAAAAAGATAAAAGAAATAAAAAGTCTTATTCTTTCTATTTCTACATGTGAGTCAGATTCCTTGGATACTTCGAAAAGTGTCTGTTTACTTGTGTTTACATCTTGTCGATTCTACTATAAATTCTATAATAAGAATAACTCATTATAAGAATAAGATAAGTGTGTTTTTTGGAGTAGTTCATCAATGGTGACCAAATACCTCTCCCTTTTTTTTGACTCTGTACCAGTGATTTCACTATTATTAGTATTAGCGAACAAGAATGGAATAGTTTCTTCATATTCATAGAAATAGGGGACAGAATTCACATGGATATAGTAAGTCTCGCATGGGCTGCTTTAATGGTAGTTTTTACATTTTCTCTCTCTCTCGTAGTGTGGGGAAGAAGTGGACTCTAGAAGTACTCCTAATTGCGGTAATAATCAAACTCTATCAACCTGTATCAATTGTTTTAGTTTTATAGACCGTTCGGCAATTTTTTTTTTTTTTACTTTTTTTTTATAAATTGGATTTCTATTTTGTTTTATTGACTCATTTTCTATTTTTATATCAGGGTTTATACGGTTAACCATTCATGGGGTAACCCCTTTTCGAAATCTAAAGAAGTTTCCATGGAATTAGGCTTATCTGTATTAAACGGATCAAACAAACAAATGAAATTGAGAAAGTATGTACATACATTTTATATTCTATAATTATATTAATAAATAAAAAAAAGAGATATAGGTGGATTCCTTTATATTAATATATTTCACTTGTACTTTATACATTACAATAACCATAATGGCTAGTATGGTAGAAAGATATCTCTTTCTACCATACTATCGGGCCCCTTAGGATACTACTACTGAGTCTAAGGCATTCCTTTCATTTAAGACGAGAAATTTAAATCCTTTTTTTCATTGTTTTTATAGTAAAATTGTATTCAAATTAATCATTTTGACTAACCGTTTTTACGTAAATTATAAGCAAAAAAGCAGTAGGAATGAGAATGAAGAGTGCAGTAGCAATAAATGCAAGAATATTTACTTCCATAATTTAATCGTTTATTATTATTTTTTTTAATCCCGGGATTTAATCCCATAGAGATGAGAAATCTTTCGCTTGTAAACTCACTCAGATGAATTAGATTTCGATGATATTGAATGAAAGAAATATCATGAATAACAATAGCGTAGCTATGAAATCGACTCATCGTCAAGAATTTAATAGTATAACATAGGAAGATCCTTTATCCACACCGAATACATAATGAGATACCTGATCCAATCAAAAAATATTTATTTATTTTTCTTTTTCCCCGCTTTCTTTTCTACAACCTAGTATTTTACTTTACTTGTACAATCATCTGATGAAGTATCATAAAAAACCTTTTATACTTCGATTGTTTACAAAAAGAGTTTATAAAGAACCTTAAATAAACAATAGAAATCAAATAGAGAAAACAAGTACGAAGTTCAATTTGAAATTTTCAAAAAATTTTAAGGGTCTATCGTCTTTTTGGAAAACAAATAAGGGGAGTGTGATAAAGACGAGTCCCAGTAAAAAAACTAAAATATTCAAAAAAATTAACTATAAATTAAATTAAAATTATTAAAATTAAATTTTCTTACGAGTTTTTTCTTCAACATCGGCTCTAATCTTTAAAAAGAGCATATTCATTAGGTAAGACTAATTTTATCTTTATTTTTTAAATATCCTCTTTCCTTGGTTGGATTCGAACTTTTTTCAATTCCTTTACTTCATAGAAATAAAAATACATTAGGTACTCTTGGCAAACGTATTATACGCCATCCTATTCCATTTTCCTACACGAGTTAATGGGAGATCAATTGACAAAAAGCGGAAACCCCATACAGTATCTCTTTCTTGAAGTGTTGAATGCTCTCAACAATTATCCTAATTTACATATGTCTCTCTACCATCAATTGGTGCTAGTTAAAATAATGGAAATACCCCTTTCTTTTGCTTGATGAAAAAAGAAAAAAAAAGATAAATGAAACCATTTCGATCCCCTTGCCCAGAAACAAAAAGGGGGGGGTGGATGTCTTTTTTTATTGAATTCGCCGGGACTGACGGGGATCGAACCCGCAGCTTCCGCCTTGACAGGGCGGTGCTCTGACCAATTGAACTACAATCCCATGGAAATCAAGTGGGTAGCTTACGTATTCCTTCTTATGGTTTCATTTTAATCATTTAAATTTGAGATTCAAATTAGTGTTTTGTAACAAATAAAGTCACAAGTGATATATTGATATCTATATGGATATCTCTTTAGTGAGAGCAAGACGGATTGCTGGTAATCCTTGCATTA